ATGTATATCTTAGTTTTAACTGTCCCCCTTTTGGGGGCCTTAATTTCAGGTTTGTTTGGTAGAAAGCTAGGTGAAAGGGGTGCTGGAATTTTTACTTCAAGTTGTTTAATTATAAGTTTGTCGTGGTCTCTTTTGATTTTTTATGAAACTACATTAAACTCTTCAGCTGCGTATATAAAATTATGGCGGTGGTTGGACTCAGATTTAGTAACTGTTTGGTTTGGCTTACAATTTGATGCTCTTTCTGCAACCATGTTACTTGTTGTTACCGCCATATCTGCTTTGGTTCATATTTTTTCTACCGCCTATATGGACGGTGACCCCCATGTCCCTCGATTTATGTCCTATTTATCATTATTTACATTTTTTATGATTTTATTAGTAACTAGCGATAATCTCCCACAACTTTTTATTGGCTGAGAAGGTGTTGGGTTGTGTTCCTATTTATTAATAAACTTTTGATTAACCAGAATTGAGGCAAATAAGGCAGGTATAAAGGCCATGTTGGTTAATCGAGTGGGGGATATTGGGTTTGTCTTAGCTATGTTGGCAATTTGGGATCAATTTGGGTGCTTAGATTTTGCTTCTATTTTTAATACAGTGGCACTATCTCCCTCTAATAACACTACCCTAATATGTTTATTTTTATTTATAGGTGCTGTCGGTAAGTCTGCGCAGCTAGGATTACACACTTGGTTACCGGATGCAATGGAAGGTTGGCGTTGGGCCGTCTTGTCTAAGTAATTAGCCTTGATTATAAATACACTATATGCTGAAAAGACCTAGCGGGTTAATCAGCCGGTAACAAAGTTAGAAGTTAGAGATACCACTTAATAAATTGGTTTATGAGGTGGTTAGGGCTTATGCCTTTCTTCGCTGTTGGTACCTCCGAGACTTTATGTGAACCCACTTCGAATTTCATGAGAAAGCTCGTTTTCTTGATGATCGTTGAAACAATTCATTTAATTTTAAAAATTTTAATAATAGTTATTCCGTTACTTGTAGCAGTGGCTTATTTAACTTTGGCCGAACGGAAGGTTTTAGGATATATGCAAGCTAGGAAAGGGCCCAATGTAGTAGGTGTTTATGGGCTGTTACAACCTCTTGCTGATGGTATAAAACTATTTACTAAAGAATTGGTGATTCCTCACTACGCTAATTTGTTTATATATGTGGCGGCGCCAGTCTTTTCATTTACTTTAGCCCTAATTGCTTGGGGAGTTATTCCTTATGATAAAGGGGTTGTTATAAGTGATCTGAAAATAGGAATTTTGTTTACATTGGCCGTCTCTTCCATTAGTGTTTATGCTATTTTGATGTCCGGTTGAGCAAGTCAGTCTAAGTATGCTTTTTTAGGAGCTATTAGGGCGGCCGCTCAGATGATTAGTTATGAAGTTTCAATTGGACTAATAATAATAACGGTTATCTTGTGTGTCGGCTCTTTGAATATTACTGAAATAGTGCTAGCTCAAAGTAGTGGTATTTGATTTTTCTTTCCCCTGTTCCCGGCGGCCATGATGTTTTTTGCTTCGGCGCTAGCCGAAACTAATCGAGCGCCTTTTGATTTAACAGAGGGGGAGTCGGAGTTAGTGTCGGGCTACAATGTAGAGTATGCTTCTATGTCTTTTGCTTTATTTTTTCTTGCGGAATATGCTCATATAATATTGATGAGCTGTTTAACTACAATTTTATTTTTAGGAGGATGGCTCTCTCCTATTGTGTATTTAAAAGGTGGGCCAGTTTGGTTTGGCTTAAAAACTTCTTTTATAATTTTACTCTTTATTTGAGTAAGGGCCTCTTTCCCCAGAATGCGGTACGATCAATTAATGGCTTTACTATGAAAGTCTTACTTGCCCCTAAGTTTGGCTTTTGTAATTTTAGTGGCTAGCCTTTTATTTGGGTTAAATGGGTTGCCCCCCAGCTAACTATAGATGTATACTGAGTTTTATGGTATTTTGGTTTTATTAATTTTCAGTGTAGTTCTTTCTGCGATTATTTCTGGCGCCTCTTATATTTTAGGGGAGAAACAGCCGGATCGAGAGAAAGTCTCGGCTTATGAATGTGGGTTTGACCCCTTTGGGGCCCCAGGACGGCCTTTTTCTATTCGGTTTTTCTTAATTGGCATTCTTTTTCTTATTTTTGATTTAGAAATTTCTTTCCTTTTTCCCTGATGTGTTGTATACAATCAAATATCTCCCTTTGGTTATTGGACTATGGTCGCGTTTTTAGGCATTCTAACTTTAGGTTTGGTCTATGAGTGGTTAAAAGGTGGCTTAGAATGAGAGTAAGCCTCCTTTAGTTCTAAACTTGGGATTTTTTAAAGGTAAATGATATGCCCCCTTTGGGGGTCTTAGAGTGAGCAAGTTATAAAGTGGAAGAAAAAGTCCTATCCGCTATGAGAGTAGCGGTCCCACCATTAGTGGTGGCGTAACAATTACTTATACCAACTCCGGTGTCTGCTTTGATCCATGCTGCAACCATGGTGACGGCAGGTGTTTTTTTACTAATTAGATCGTCTCCTCTATTAGAGCAAGCCCCCATAGCTTTGATGGTCGTAACCATTGTTGGATCTCTTACGGCATTTATGGCCGCCACGGTTGGTTTGGTACAGAACGACCTTAAAAAAGTAATAGCTTATTCGACCTGTAGTCAATTAGGATACATGGTAATGGCTTGTGGGCTTTCCCAATATTCTATAAGTTTGTTTCATTTAATGAACCATGCTTTTTTTAAAGCTCTATTGTTCTTAAGTGCTGGGTCTGTGATCCATGCCTTAGCTGACGAGCAAGATATGAGAAAAATGGGGGGCCTTATTAGATCAATCCCCTTTACTTATACTATGATAGTTATTGGCTCTTTGTCTTTAATGGGCTTCCCTTATTTAACGGGATTTTATTCTAAAGATCTAATTTTAGAGTTAGCCTATGATCAATACTATTTAGCTTTGGCTCATTGGTTGGGGGTTTTCTCTGCTCTATTAACAGCCGTTTATTCTTTTCGATTAGTATATCTTACTTTTATATCAAATACCAACTCCAAAAAGGAAGTTTTTTCACATGCCCATGAGGGTTCTTGAAATTTAACCTTACCTCTAATATTATTAGCCTTAGGAAGTATTTTTGTAGGTTATTTAACCAAAGAGGTTATTTGGTCGTTTCAAATTACCCTTTCTCCTATTATTCCCACTTTTATTAAGCTATTGCCTGTAACCTTTAGCCTTTTGGGGGCTGGGGCGGCTATACTCCTTTATCATTACTCTTCACGAGCCTTTAATGCACCAGTCTCGCCGGTCGGTCTTGCTGGTTATACCTTTTTATATTCTGCTTGGCAATTTAATTATATTGTTAATCATTTTTTGGTTCAGAATGTGTGAAGATTAGGTCATTTAATAACATTCCGAGCCCTGGATAAGGGGATATTGGAACTAATAGGCCCCAAAGGATTATCCCAATTCATAATCCGGCTCACCCAAGAGATAAGTAATTTGCAATCTGGTTTAGTTTATAATTACGCTTTAATAATTTTTATAACCATTGCCAGTTTTATGGTATTTAAATAAAATAAAAGAATTTTCTCAAGCCTCCCCCTTTTGATTATCACGTCTAAAGTTTTTAAGTTACCCCGGTTTCAGTTTATTTCCCGGGCAATTCGCCGAAGGATGGTATTAGATAAGTAGGAGGTTAGGTTAAGGTAGACCGTTAGCCTTCAAAGCTAAAAGTGTGGGTTCAAGTCCCGCCCCTCCTGCTTATTAAATAATAGGACCGATCGGATTTTAGTTAATAAAATTTAAGGTTGATGAATGAAACTCTTTTTTTAAGTATAATTATTTTATTATTAATCATTTATAGCGTAAAGAATCCTACTTTAAAAATATCCCTCCTAGTGTTGTTATTTATAAGTTATTGAGCGAGTATTGACTTTTTTCTTCCCTGGCAGAATGGGTTCTTAACTATTAATAATTGGGTTGCAACCACTAAAATGGTGATTCTTGTAGGTAGCTTATCTATTTTATTGATGGCCCCTCCTACCATGAGAGAGGGGGCTATTCCGGTTCTAATTTTAATGGTAGCCCTGGGAAGTATTCTTTTGGTTTCTGCAAGTAACTGGTTATCAGTTTATTTGGCTATTGAACTACCAACTCTTTCTCTTTTTATATTAGTAGCTCAAAAAAGGGGCTCTGGGTACAGTGTTGAAGCTGGACTAAAATATTTTGTGTTAGGCGCGCTCTCCTCAGGCCTATTTTTGTTTGGGTGTGCTTTTTTATGCGGATTAACGGGAGGAACTAGTATTCCCTGTATAGATCTCGTGCTCAATCAAGAAGGTGCTCAAATTTTCCCAACCTCTGGCGTGGTAACTCCTATAGGAGGTCTATTAATTACAGGGGCCTTGTTGTTTAAGCTATCTGCGGCCCCCTTCCATATGTGGGCGCCGGATGTATATGATGGTGCCCCTACTACTACTACCGCTTTATTAGCGACCGTACCTAAAGTTGGGATATTTTCTATCTTAGTTTCGATTGGGCCGGTGGCTAATGTGCTGTTGATTGGGGTAATATTTTCAATGGTGGTGGGCGCCCTCGGTGCTTTGAATCAAACCAAAATTAAACGACTATTGGCTTACAGTGGAATTGCGCATATGGGTTTCGTTCTCTGGGGAATAGAGATTGGGACTTTTGAAAGTGTGCAGGCTAGTTTAATATATATGATTTTGTATGTCATTATGTCTATTTGTGCCTTTACTATCGTATTGGCTTTAGGAGGTCTAAAAAATCTAATTGTGGAATTCAGTGGTCTTTCGAGAAGAGAGCCGACTTTAGCCATAACATTGGCTTTAACTTTTCTTTCCATTGCTGGAATTCCTCCTCTAATTGGATTTTTTAGTAAATGATGAATTCTATTGTCTGGTATTACCTATCAGTATTACTTAATTTCAATTTTAGCCGTAGTTTGCTCTGTGGTGGCTGGTGTTTATTATGTTAGAATAGTTAAAATTATTTATTTTCAAGCCGATTCCTTTTTCTTAGTGGGCCTTAAAACCCTTAGAGAAAAAAAAAGGCTAAACTTTAGGCGGTCTCTGTTGATTGGGGCCAGCTTGTATCCCATTGGGTTTATGATAATTTCCCCGAATTTGTTGTTACAATTGGCCCACTGGGCTACGGTGGGGCTATTCTAGAGGAGGTAGTTTGAAATTAGCACTTAATATTAAAAAATAAGTAAAATGGGTCCTTTGATTTTGGGGAATGTAGAAGGCGAGTGGCCCTTTTAATACATGCTAGTATGTAGCTACAATGATCTAAGATCTAGTGGCAACTCATGCAGACAGGTGAGTAAACCCGGAATCCAAGGTGCTGGGCCGGAGTCTTATTAGGTAGAAGGTGGTGTAAAAGACCACCTTGCCGAAGATGGGCTGCTTGGCTGAAGCCACACTTTCACTGAAACAAGGGGAAGACTCACATAGAGGCAGCAGTAGAGAATCTTGTGCAATAAACGAAAGTATGACACAGAGAGGACACATTTAATTGAGCCCGTCAAATTAAGTGCCAGCCGACGCGGTTAAACTTAAGGGCTGGTCTTTATAAGTAAAAAGGCGTAAAGGATGTGTAGGCCAAGAAACGATCCAAGTAGGTAAATGGAATTTTTCTGGAGCGGTAGAATGTGAGGATAGAAAATAGAACCCCTAAGGTAAAAACTATTTACTACAAGGTAGGCTGAAACATGAGAGTGTGGGGAGCAAACAGGATTAGAGACCCTGGTAGTCCACACTGTGAACTTTGAAGATGATGCTTAGCAGACCCGAAAGGTAAAATCTTCCGCCTGAGTAGTACGATCGCAAGATTAAAATTCAAAAACTTTGGCTGTTCACTATTTCGATTAGAGGAGCGTGTAGTTTAATTCGATGGTCCGCGTGTTACCTTACCCCAACTTGAATCTGTGACCGGTATTGCATGGCCGTCGTAAGTTCGTGTATTAAGCTAGAAGGGACCCAACCCGGGCATTTGCCCGGAGGAAGTCAGGTCTTATGATCCGAATGTTGGGGGATTTTATGCGCTACATTTTCTTATATAATGAGAAACCTGGAAGGTGAATCTCTAAAGTAAGAGTTCGGAAGGTCGCTGTAAGACGACTGGAAGTTGGATTTAATAGTAATCGGAAAGTAGGGCGTTCCGGTGAATTGGTACAAGTGTTAGCACAAATTGCCCGTCACCTTTACTTAGAATGGTTATTCGGATGTCTTCGGTGATTATGAATGCCTACGAGGTAAAGCAAGTCGTAACATGGTGAGGGAAGGGGAACCTTCCCTTGTCCGGCCTTCTTTCTAAGGAGGGCTATAAAATCAATTCCCTTTATTCAGGGCGATGAAAAACTTATTAAATAATTGACTAATTATTAACCAATTTGGTTATGATTTGCCGGAGCCGTGACAATTAAGCTTACAAGATGCTGCCCACCCGGTGATGGAGGAGATAATTTTTTTTCATGATCAAGTTATGTTTATATTAATCATAATTATTACAACAGTATTGTGGTTGATTCTAAAAGCCCTAAGTGGTAAAGCTTACCATAGATATTTAGTTGATGGTACTTTATTAGAAATAATTTGGACTATAGTCCCGGCGGTGATTTTAGTTCTTATTGCGCTCCCTTCTTTAAAATTATTGTACTTAATGGATGAAGTTATGGACCCTGGTTTAACTATAAAAGCCATAGGCCATCAATGGTATTGGTCCTACGAGTATTCGGATTATCAAACAGAAACTTTGGAATTTGACTCCTACATGGTACCAACATCCGATTTAAATAAGGGCGATTTTAGACTATTAGAGGTAGATAATAGATTAGTTGTTCCTATTAATACACATGTTCGAGTTTTAGTGACTGGGGCCGATGTATTACACTCATTTGCAGTCCCGGCGCTTGCTGTTAAGATGGACGCAGTTCCAGGCCGCTTAAATCAAACTGGGTTTTTTATAAAAAGACCTGGGATTTTTTATGGCCAATGTTCAGAGATTTGTGGGGCTAATCACTCCTTTATGCCTATCGTAATTGAAGCGGTTTCTCTAGAAACATATATCAATTGGGTGTTACAAGAGGCCTAAAATAAAATAAAAGATGAGTCAATTAGCCTTAAAAAATTTAATTAAAAGAAAATGACTTAGTGTAATTATTATAAGTTATTTATTTTTTATAGTTGTTAAATCAGGCGGCGATAATTTTATTTGTGTGAAAGTCACGCTTTTGAGTTTGGCTGTTCTATTAATACATTATCCTTGGCTCTCTTTTAGTTTATTAATTATTTCTGTTTTAATGAATTTATTGAAGGGTTACTATTTACTAACTATCTTTATTCTCTTTTTTCTTATAATGTTTAGGGTTGCTCTTTATAAAAAAGTTAAAGGTATTAGATGATTAATATTAATCTATTGATCAGCCCTCATTTTAATGTGAACGGGGACGATAGTTATATTTTATGGGGGGGAAACATTTTTTAAGTTCCTTTCGTATAATCAAATTGGCCCTGAGCCCTTCGGCCTGTCGATGTCTTTTGAACAAAGCGAGGCGTCCTCATTTAAACTCGCCCTAGAAGTTTGGGCGAGGCCCAGCTGGATCTACTCAGTTGGTGCTCTGTCTATAGTAGAAGGTTTTGCCCAGACTCCTTTTGAAAATATGACACACCTTTTAGAGGTAAAAGGGCTCACCACCGGGTTTCCCAGCCGGGCCTCTCTGGCTCAAGTTGAAATAGATCCTTTAATTTCTAAACTAGAGAGCACGGGGCTGTTTCCTTTCAAGCCCAGCGTAATTGAGAATTTTAGAGATCTATTAAAGGATTGGCATTGTGAGCCTCTCTTATTTTTATCAAACTTTTTTGAGGCACTTGTCGAGTTAGCTTTAGTGGAAGAGAAGTTCCAAAGTATCGGCCTGTATCAAAAGAAACTATTTGGCTTACACCTATATAACGATTGGTTAGTCCTTACTACCTATGATGAATGTACTAGGATAGGCATTAATAGTATAACTCCCATGGGCCCCTTTGATACCTCGCAGCTTACAGATATTAAAGTCTTCGGGTCCAACATAAAGCTTATGTTTGGGGAAAGACAAATTGAGATAGCGCTTTCTAACCTTAGAGAGACTAAGGCGTTGGGCCTGCAGGAACTTTGAGATAATTCCCCCTCCGAGCCCTTCGCCTTCGATAACCCTAATTTTGTTCACGGAGATTTAAATTTGCATAAGGGGCCCCGTCCAAGTTCGTGATTGATAGAACGTTTCATCCCCCCCCAAGGATCGAACCCCTTCGTAGACTCCTTCTCCCAATTTCTGGGGAAGAAGGTAGTAAATGTCATATTTCCCCACATGAATAATGGAGAGGGAGTGTTACATATAACTTTGGCGGATGGGTCCCTCCTATCTTTTCCTGTTGAAGTAAAGGTAGGAAATACCCCCTCGTCGTGGAGTCCTAGGCTGGAGTTAATGCCCGAGAGGATCAATTTTGTTAACCCGAGGTTTTTCATGTTCTTGACACCCCCAACCGGGTTTTTTATGCCTACTAATCAAAATATCTTGGATATACCTCTAAATTGGGTTTGGGGGCCCCCACTTTTTTATAAAGGAGTCATAACTGGAAACCCGTTAGATTTCACTGACGATTATGATATCCAGGGGCATTAATTTAACAAAGAAGATTACAGAATCAAATATTTTTCATGATATGTAAGTCTATCAAACGAAAGGGCAGGGCAAGGGTAGCCAAGGGATCCTGAAGAACTTCGAGACTTTTTTGAAAAACTTCAATAAAGAAGAGTTAGCCCAGTGTGACCAATTACCCCCTGTGATTAAGCTTCCGCGGGAAGAGTTATTTAGTAGAGGATATATTCAGCCTTCGGCGGCTGTAAGACTCTGGTTATACGGAGGAAACATCCACTCTCCTAATACTTCTTATGATCTTACACGTAAAGTTTTATATTTACCTAAGAAATTATTTCTGGTTAAGTCGCTTCGCCAACAAATCTTAAAATCGGAGGGGTCCTGTCAAGTAAGTCCATAAGTACCGATATGAGTACTTGATTTATAAGCTTTTCTTCAAGAGATGAAAAATTGATTAGGTTTAATTTTCCTTTTACTTTTTTTGGGAATAATTAACGTAATGAGAATTCCGAGAGATAATGATGTAAAATTAAAGAGAGCCGCTCTAGAATGATCTTTAGCAACCTTGACTGCCACTTTAATTTTATGGGCGGCCTTTGATTTGGAGGGCCAATTTCAAACCATAAATCAAACAGAGTGGATAGTCCCCCCGGCTTTAAATTTTAAATGGGGCCCCCTTTTTTTAGCTGTTGACGGAATTTCTTTATTTTTTTTAATTTTAACTGCGCTATTAATCCCAATATGTATTTTGATTAGTTGAAACTCAATAAAATTTTTATTAAAAGAATTTTTATTATGTCTTTTATTTTTAGAGGTTTTACTAATGGGAGTTTTTTCAGCGCTGGACTTGTTATTATTTTATATATTATTTGAAGGAATATTAATCCCCATGTTCCTTTTGATCGGGGTGTGAGGTTCGAGAGAAGAAAAAGTACGAGCTTCTTATTATTTTTTTTTTTACACTTTTGTTGGGTCAGTCTTTATGCTTTTGGGGATTTTTCAACTATACAGTAGTGTGGGTACAACCGACTATCAGGCCCTGTTAAACATAGAATTGCCCATTTCCACTCAAAAATGGATTTTTGCCGGGTTTTTCTTAAGTTTGGCAGTTAAAATCCCTCAGGTTCCATTCCATATTTGATTACCCCAAGCCCATGTGGAGGCCCCAGTTTCAGGCTCGGTTATTTTAGCCGGGATACTATTAAAGTTAGGGGGGTATGGGTTTTTAAGGTTTACTTGGCCAATTCTACCGGCGGCCACTGAATATTTTGCCCCCTTTGTTATTATGTTAAGTGTTATAGCAATAATTTATGGAAGCTTAACAACTTGCCGTCAAGTTGACTTGAAAAGACTTATTGCTTATTCTTCGGTGGCACACATGGGGCTTGTAACTTTAGGCTTATTTACTCATACGATTGAAGGATTAGTCGCGGCTGTCTTTATGATGTTGGCGCACGGCCTTGTGAGCTCAGCCCTTTTTATTGCTGTTACTTATTTATATGAGCGCCACCACACCCGCCTTATAAAGTACTATCGCGGAGTAACTTTTTCCATGCCCATCTTTGTTAGTCTATTTTTGGTTTTAACACTAACCAACATGGCTTTTCCGCTTAGTTGTAACTTTGTTGGAGAATTTTTTTCGTTGCTGGCTGCTTTTGAGTATAATTTAGTGATTGGTGTATTAGCTGCCACCGGGATGGTTTGGTCGGCTGCCTATTCTCTTTATTTGTATAATCGTGTCAGCTTTGGGGCTGCCTCAAACTACCTTCTTTTTACAAGAGATTTAAACAGGCGTGAGCTTTTAGCCATATCTCCTTTGGTAATATTAATTTTCATTCTAGGAATTTTGCCTTCTCTAATCATCGATCCTATTAAAAATGCTATAATGTTTATCCCTGGAGGGGCTTAACCAAATGATTACGATGTGTTTTTTTACCTTATCATTTGGGACTGTTGCTTCTGGAATAATGGTTATATCTGCGCTTAATCCTGTCCACTCAGTTTTTTGGCTAGTAGTTGCCTTTACAAGCTCTGCGGCCCTCTTCATCTTATTGGGGGTAGATTTTATTGCTTTGATGTTTATAATAATATATGTGGGAGCAATAGCCATCCTATTTTTGTTTGTGATAATGATGTTAAATTTAACAGACTTTTCTCCAGCCTTTCGACGGGGGGGAGAAGCAGATATGACAAACTATGTTCCAATAGGACTGGCCGTTGGAACCCTTTTTTTTGAAGCTATTGCTTCAAGTTGGCTCATCATGGGCGGCCCTTATGTTTATAGAGGCCTATTGGGCGCGTGGGACCTAGCTAATCCTTGGTTTCTAAAAAAATATCATAATATTGAGGCAATTGGGCGAATATTGTACACCGATTGTTATTACCTCTTTATTTTAGCCAGTTTTATACTATTAGTGGCTATGGTTGGGGCAATAGTGCTTACCCAAGAGATTGGGATAGAAGTAGGCCCCACTGCTAAGAAACAAGACATCTTCTCTCAAACTAGTCGTGCTCAGGTCTAATTTAGATTAAGAAGAACATTTCAGTTAATGATGCAATTAAGAAAACAAAATCCCATCTTATCCATTGTGAATGGACTAATTATTGATTTACCGGCCCCTGCCAATCTTAGTTATATGTGGAACTTCGGTTCTTTATTGGGGGTGTGTTTAGTTATACAAATTGCTACAGGTATATTTTTGGCAATGCATTATTGTGCAGATGTAAGCTTAGCTTTCGCTTCAGTGGACCATATTATGCGTGATGTTAATTATGGATTTTTATTAAGATACTTTCACGCCAATGGGGCCTCTATGTTTTTTTTATGTCTTTATATTCATATTGGTCGAGGGCTATACTATGGAAGTTATGCAAGAGTTGAAGTTTGGAATGTTGGTGTTGTTTTATTAATATTGACAATGGCAACGGCTTTCATTGGATACGTTTTACCTTGGGGACAAATGTCCTTTTGGGGTGCGACAGTTATTACTAACTTACTATCTGCAATTCCCTATGTGGGCACAGATATTGTTCAATGGGTGTGGGGAGGATTTAGTGTGTCTAATGCTACACTTAATCGCTTTTTCAGCCTTCATTACTTATTTCCTTTCCTTTTAGTGGCTTTAGCGGCCGTTCATTTAATTTGTTTACATGTTGATGGCTCTAATAATCCTATTGGGGTAAGATCGGACCTTGATAAAGTGTCCTTCCATGTTTATTACACATCAAAAGATTGGTATGGCATAGTGGCGTTCGCCGTGTTTTTTTGCTCTCTGGTGTACTTGGCCCCTAATTTATTAGGAGATCCTGAGAATTTTATTCAAGCTAATCCCTTGGTAACTCCAGTGCACATTCAACCAGAGTGGTATTTTTTATTTGCCTACGCTATATTACGTTCTATTCCTAATAAATTGGGAGGGGTAGTAGCCATGTTTGCTAGCCTTTTAGTATTATTTTTACTCCCCTGGCTTCACAGTAGCCGATTTAGAGGATTAACCTTCCGGCCGTTAGGTCGAATGGCCTTTTGGTTTTTAATTGCAGATTTCTTATTGCTTACTTGGATAGGGTCTCAGCCTGTTGAAGAGCCCTTTATTCTGGTGGGACAATTGGCCTCTGTTTTTTATTTCTCTTACTTTTTAATATTAACCCCCTTATTAGGATATCTTGAAAACCGCCTGCTATTTCCAAAGGGGGAGTGGTAGGTAATAAAGCTGGAACCATTTAATTAAGTTATTTTAGATTTTACTATTAATATTATTTACTTCTTTATTTTATGGGTTATTACTAATGGGATATGATTATAAGTGATAATTAGTGAATATTATCTTGCGAGCGGGGCCCTCGACGTTGTGCATTTTTCCCCTTCTCAAATAATCTGAGACCCAGGTTTATCCTCTCGATGGCGGCTTTGTCGAAAGTCGCGAGATAGAAGGATTAGAAGGGGATAGTGTTTTCCAAGGTGCATTGGACCATTTTGAGGATGATTTTTGGGGCCCCATAAAAGGGGCCCTATCCACTCTCTTCTCAGGGCTAGTTTGTGGAAACGATGAATTTTGTCAAAATTTTTTACTTTTTAGTTAAAAGTGGCCCAGTTAGGGGCAACTCATGATCAAGAGATTTCGTAGAGTGGACTAATGGTAAGTCACCAGACTCATCATCTGGAGATGTAGGTTCAATTCCTGCCTCTACAATCAATTAAATTAAAAAGAGGAACGAATGGCGAGCTAGGGTGCACTAATAAGACGGAAAGCCCGAAAAGACGAGGGAGAAGTTTTGAACTCGGATATCTTCGCGGAAACGCAGAGAAATAAACTGGAAACTGAAACATCTAAGTACCAGAGCCGATTGGCACAGAGAAATCAAACGAGCTTCCGTGAGTAGCGGCGAGCGAAAGCGGAAAAGTCCTCAATGAGTTAGTAATGGAAGATAGGTGTCTACACATCTAAGACTAAATGTTAGTGCACACCGAAAGAGAGAGTACTGTGAAGGAAGGCTGAAAGAGACTTGAAAAGATCTTAAAATAAGTTCCCTTAAGCAGACATATTATGTCGTACCTTTTGTATAATGGGTTCGCAAGGAAAAATTTGGCAAACTTAAGTTTAGAGACGAAGGTGTAGTGAAATCAAGGGGAAATATCCTCTTTAAGTCAAATTACCCGAAACCAAGTGACCTAGCCCTGGGTAGTTCAAAGGAACGAACCGTTGATTGTAGCAAAAATCTCGGATAACCTGTGGCTAGGGGTGAAAGACTAATCAAACTTGGAGATAGCTGGTTTTCTGCGAAAACTATTGAAGTAGTGCGTCCAAGAAACTTAATTTTATATGATAAAGCTCAATCGCTCGGAGAGCGATTAACTCTGAATGTAAAAAATTAAGGTGGATAGACAGACAGTGGGCGATAAGGTCCATTGTCAAAAGGGGTAAGCCCTAATCAGAAGTTAAAGCCACAGATCAAAGTTTTTTATCAAGTGTGAAAGGGATGTGGAATTTAGACAATGAGGAAGTAGGCTTGGAACCAGCCATCTTTGAAAGATGACGTAAAAGTTCACTCAAGAAATTCTTTTATCCCTAAAATTATGGTGGCTAAAGTTGAGCTGAAACTCTGAGAGCAAAGTTGGCTTCACAATAGCCGATTTAGAGGATTATAAGAAAATATAATCATTTGAAAATTATTTGCTCGGTAGCAGAACGGACTGTAATATTGGTTCGGCGAGAGCCCAACCATCAGAAGTGATAATGCGAACATGAGTAAAAAATCGTTGGATCACTCCCCCAAGGCTCCAATTATAAATTGGGTTATACAGCCCCTAAGATAGTAACCCTCTGGTTGCGTCAATGGGTCTTATAAAAAACGCACGAAGTGCCAGGAAAGATTTATAAATTTTTACTGTACTAGTCTAACGCAAGTGGGGTGAAGTGAGGAGAGAACTTCTCTTAAGGAACTCGGCAAAATTTGGGCTTCGACTGTTTACCAAAAACATAGCTCTCTGCTAAAGCTAAATGCTGAAGTATGGAGGGTGAGGCCTGCCCAATGGTTGTATCTAAAAGAGTTGGCTAAGGTCAACTTCATAAGGGCAATTGAATGGCCGCGGTAACACTGACCGTGATAATGTAGCGTAATCAATAGCCAATTAATTGTTGGCCGGTATGAATGGCGTCACGAAGGCCCCACTGTCTTAAGAGGACTCTCCATGAAATTGAATTCGTAGTGAAGATGCTACGTCCATATTGTAAGACGAAAAGACCCCATTGAGCTTTACTAAAGACTTGCATGGCTCAAAATAATTTGATTTAAATAAAAAGTTTAGATAATGTGGGACCCGTTTCCGGTTAATGAAACACCACTCTTTTATTTTAAGAGAGCTAACATTACAGGGATAGTGTAAGTTGGATAGTTTGGTTGGGGCGACCACCTTTTAAAAGGTAACGAAGGTGAGCTTAAGGTCCGTAGTTAATAGCCGGTGGCCTGACTGCAAGGGGGACGTCTCGAGCAGACACGTCCTTAGGGATGTGGACTATAGTGACCCGTCATCTTAGTGTGGAATAGTTGACGATCAACGAATAAAAGCTACCATGGGGATAACAGCGTTATATCGTTAGAGAGTTTTCATCGACGACGATGTTTGCGACCTCGATGTTGAATTGCGGCACCCTGGGGTGCAGCCGCCCCCAAGGGTTGGTCTGTTCGTCCATTAAAGCCGTACATGATTTGAGTTAAAAGCGTGGCAACACAGCTTGGTTTCTATCTACAATATGAAGAAACATCAATATAATTATCTTCTAGTACGAAAGGACCGAAGAATTAGCGATCCTCTTATTTTTACAAGTTACGATCGATCCATTGGCCCCCTAGTCCGAGGCCTCATAGTTAATCACTGATTGCCTCTTAAGTGTGAAAATTATATTGAACTGTTTGATGTAAAGTAAAATTATAATTATGCAGGAGCCCCGTTAAAAGGGGCCCCTTGGGTAAGAATTAAGAGTGTATAAACCTAGTTCTAAAATAAGTAAATGAAATCTACTGTTTATCATCCTTATCATTTAGTAGACCCCAGTCCTTGGCCCTACATAGGAGCTTGCGGAGCTCTTTTTATAACTGTAGGTAGTGTCGTATATTTTCATTATAGCCAAAGTTGAGTTTTGTTAATGGGGGCCATAACCCTTGGTCTAACTATGTTAGTTTGATGGAGAGATGTCATAAGAGAGGCTACTTTTCAAGGTCTTCACACCATGGTTGTAAAACAAGGTTTAAAATATGGAATGCTTTTATTTATTCTTTCTGAAGTCTTGTTTTTCTTTTCCTTTTTTTGGGCTTTTTTTCATAGTAGCATAGCCCCCAACGTGGAGCTAGGTGCAGTTTGGCCGCCCCAAGGAATAAATCCATTAAATCCCTTTTCAGTGCCTCTTTTAAACACAGCTGTTCTATTAAGTTCGGGAGCCACCGTCACTTGGGCGCACCACGCTCTAATCAGTGGAAAAAAAACTGAGGCTATAAATGGTTTAACCGCGACTGTTATATTAGGTCTTATCTTTACGGGCCTACAAGCAATGGAGTATTATGAAGCCCCTTTCGCCATTTCAGATTCAGTCTATGGTTCTACTTTTTTTGTAGCTACGGGTTTTCATGGTTTGCATGTTATAATAGGAACAACGTTCTTAGCTGTTTGTTTAATTAGGTTAATTTATCACCAGTTTACTCGTCATCATCATCTCGGCTTTGAAGCTGCCAGTTGGTATTGGCACTTCGTAGATGTGGTGTGGTTATTTTTATATATTTGTTTATATTGGTGAGGAAGTTAATATAAATGGATTCATTTATCATGTTTATAGACAGTGTAAATTTTATAACCTGATAATATAAGTTGGTGAGCATAAATCCTTTAATGCGCACTCTTTTGGTTCAGATCAATGTTTCCTGAACGCAACACAGACTTGGGCTGGCACGTTGTTTTTATAGGTTTACCTTATTTTGAGTTATGAATAAATTTTTAACTCGTTGAGTATTTTCCACTAATCACAAAGATATCGGAACTTTATATTTAGTGTTTGGAATAGGATCCGGTATGATAGGCACAGCTTTAAGTATGTTAATAAGATTGGAGTTGTCTGCCCCTGGTACTATGTTAGGGGACGACCATCTTTATAATGTCATAGTGACGGCACACGCCTTTATTATGATTTTTTTCCTAGTAATGCCAGTAATGATAGGCGGGTTCGGTAATTGGTTAGTACCACTATATATTGGCGCCCCCGATATGGCCTTCCCACGATTAAATAATATTAGTTTTTGGTTACTTCCTCCTGCGCTTATACTATTATTAGGCTCTGCCTTTGTTGAGCAAGGAGTAGGGACTGGGTGGACAGTTTATCCTCCTCTTTCTGGCATTCAAACGCACTCGGGAGGGGCGGTCGACATGGCCATCTTTAGCCTTCATTTAGCGGGTGCGTCTTCTATATTAGGGGCAATGAATTTTATAACAACCATATTTAATATGAGAGCCCCGGGATTAACGATGGATAGACTCCCACTATTTGTGTGGTCCATTTTAATCACTGCCTTTTTATTATTACTTTCCCTACCAGTTTTAGCGGGTGGAATAACCATGCTTTTAACAGATAGGAATTTTAATACAACTTTCTTTGACCCAGCAGGGGGTGGAGATCCCATCTTATTCCAACATTTATTTTGGTTTTTTGGGCATCCGGAGGTTTATATTTTAATTCTTCCAGGATTTGGAATGGTATCTCAAATTATACCAACCTTTTCTGCTAAAAATCAAATTTTTGGATATTTAGGCATGGTATATGCCATGTTATCTATTGGAATATTAGGCTTTATTGTGTGGGCACATCACATGTTTACGGTAAATTTCAGCCGTCGAAGGCAGCAATGTCTTCGTTTATTATCTCGCTATATGCTGGAAAAACCCTTTTTAAAAATAGGTGCTCGTCTAAGGTTAAGGCAGCTAAAATCTTATTTTTATGGGGTTTACTAGCCGGAAATTAAAATTGGGATTAAATTGTTTACTACAACGACTCAAATTTTAAGATCCTCAGAGACTGCACGCGAGAAATCCTGACAATGGTTAATTGGGTTTATTGAAACTCAGGGCCGCTTAGGAATAGCTCGAAAACCTCATGGTGCGGAATGTCTTTCTCTTTCCATTTCTCGCCCTCTTAAAGACACCCAAATTCTCTATCACATAAAATGTTTATTAGGGTATGGTCATGTCAAACTTTCAATGGTTGGGAAATATTATGTTGCAAACAAGAAGGTCTTAGTTGATATTTGCCCGCTTGAATGTTCGAGTGGCGGAGCTTGGTTAACAGGATTAATGGATGGGAAAGGGGCCTTCCTTGTTTCTCTAAAACATAACCCTAATACCCCAGAAAAAAAGGACATAAATTTTTCCTTAGCCATATTACAGGCGGAGGGGTTTGCCTTAAGACCATTTTTTGATAAATTAGGGGGAAACATAAGAAAAAATGAAAAGGATCACACTTTCATATGAGAGGTAAGAGAGAAAAAGGCTTTAATTCGAGCTATACGCCTTCTTAAAAAACATTCGTTACGAACAAAGAAACGGGTTGATTTTTTGAAATGGTGTCGGGCATTAGAGTTAATTAATTATAAGTCAGGATTAAGATACAGTCCGAACCGCGGCGAAAGCCTCGGCTGGAAAACGCTTCGCTTATTGAAACGTTTTTAAACACATTAGTGGAATGGATGTGGACACAAGGGCTTACTTCACTGCAGCGACTATGATTATAGCTGTTCCAACTGGGATAAAGGTGTTTAGTTGATTAGCCACCATTTATGGTGGGGCTATTAGGCTAGATACACCTATGCTTTGGGCCATAGGGTTTGTCTTTCTTTTTACAATAGGGGGTTTAACCGGGGTCATTTTAGCTAATAGTTCGTTAGATGTTGTTTTACATGACACCTATTATGTTGTAGCCCATTTTCATTATGTTCTATCAATGGGGGCTGTTTTTGCTATATTTGGTGGATTCTATTATTGGTTTGGGAAAATAACTGGCTATTGTTACAATGAGCTTTATGGTAAAATCCACTTCTGGTTGATGTTTATTGGGGTTAATTTAACATTTTTCCCTCAACATTTCTTAGGCCTGGCGGGGTTTCCAAGGCGATACTCTGACTTTGTCGATGGTTTCGCGGGCTGGAATCTTGTTAGTTCCTTAGGATCGACCATTTCAATTGTGGGTGTACTATGGTTTGTATATATAGTATATGATGCCTATGTTCGAGAGATAAAATTTATTAATTGAGTAGAGAACACTGGGTCTAGTTGGGCCTCTTTAGAATGGGTTCAACCGTCCCCTCCTTTATCTCATACTTATAATGAATTACCTTTTGTTTATGGGCCTTATCGATCTTAACAAATTAAAAGATTAAAAAAATTTTTGAATAAAAATCTTTTAAAAATCAACCTCCTAGCCTCGCCCCAGAAGTTTGGGCGAGGCCCAGCTGGGCCTTAAAGGAGTTACGATTCTCCAGCGGTATTAGGTTAAATAAAGAAGATGACACTCTTTCAAAGGAAAGGGGAGAGTTATACTCCTCTGATATTTCTTAAGGGAAGACATGAAAAATTTGAGGGTTACTTAAGAATCAATTTATTATTCGGGCGTTTCGCCGACAGATCGTAAGATCGAGCCAATTAAATAATGTACTATAGATATATGATAGTAGCTATTTTATTATTATTGTTGGGGGTGTTAGGAATTGTGCTGAATAGAGGACATCTTATAATTATGTTAATGTCAATAGAATTAATTTTATTAGCCGCCTCTTTTCTATTTTTAATTAATTCTATTGTTACAGATGCTCTAATCGAACAAGTTTTTACAATTATGTTATTGACGGTCGCCGCGGCGGAGTCTTCTATTGGGCTGGCAATTATGGTGGCCTATTATCGAATAAAAGGAACGATCGCTATCAAATCTCTTAATTGACTTAGAGGTTAAGTTGCAAGAAAAAAAGGAATAAAGATGCCCCAATTGGAAACTGCTACTTATTTAACTCAATATAGATGAACCTTAATCGCTTTATTTTTATTATTCTCTTTTTTGGTAATTTCCGTCTTACCCGTTATTAAAACTAATTTTCTAATCAGAAGATCGGTTGGGGTAGGTTGGACAGGGGCCCCTAAAACATCTGACTTAAACAAGGGGCCAGCTTCGTTATGAAGTCAGGATAAAATTTAACATATTAACCCCCTTTAGGGGGCTATAATTAAGATGGGTGCTGCTTATTTTGATCAATTTAAAGTAGTGGATTTGATCGCCGTCACTAACTCGTCAATGATGATGATGTTGGCTGTGGCTGTAGCTTTGATATTGTTAAAGGGAGACCGATTAATCCCTAACCGATGGCAAGCAACCATGGAGTTGATTTATGATCACTTCCACGGGTTAGTAAAAGATAATTCGGGGACCCAGTACTTCCCCTTTGTTTTTTCCCTCTTTATTTTTATAGTATTCTTAAATATTTTAGGCTTATTTCCCTATGTCTTTACCGTAACAGTTCATGTAGTCGTTACGTTAGGCTTATCATTTTCAATTGTAATTGGTGTAACTTTAGCTGGACTTTGAAAGTTCAAGTGGAACTTTTTAAGCATTCTAATGCCAGCCGGGGCTCCTTTAGGCTTGGCCCCCCTTTTGGTAATAATTGAAACAGTAAGCTATATATCTAGGGCTATCTCTTTGGGGGTCCGTCTCGCCGCAAACTTATCAGCTGGCCATTTATTATTTGCCATTTTAGCTGGGTTTGGTTTTAATATGTTAACTACGGCGGGGGTTTTAAATATTTTTCCTGTTTTAATTATGGTTTTTATAAGTTTACTAGAGGCCGCGGTGGCGGTTATTCAAGCCTATGTCTTTTCTTTATTAACTACTATTTATTTGGCCGATACCATTGTTTTACACTAAGTTTTTCTCAGGCGTAGTA